TCCGGGTACTTGGGATCCTATGGATGAAGACATGGTCTCTCTGGATCCCATTGAATTTCATTCGGAGGAGGAGCCTTATAAAGATCGTATTGATTCTTATCAAAGAAAGACAGGATTAACCGAGGCTGTTCAAACAGGCATAGGCCAACTAAACGGCATTCCCGTAGCAATTGGGGTTATGGATTTTCAGTTTATGGGGGGTAGTATGGGATCCGTAGTCGGAGAGAAAATCACCCGTTTGATTGAACACGCTGCCAATCAAAAATTACCTCTTATTATAGTGTGTGCTTCTGGGGGGGCGCGCATGCAGGAAGGAAGTTTGAGCTTGATGCAAATGGCTAAAATCTCGTCTGCTTTATATGATTATCAATTAAATAAAAAATTATTTTATGTATCAATCCTTACATCTCCGACAACTGGTGGAGTGACAGCTAGTTTTGGTATGTTGGGGGATATCATTATTGCCGAACCCAATGCCTACATTGCATTTGCAGGTAAAAGAGTAATTGAACAAACATTGAATAAAACAGTACCCGAAGGTTCACAAGCAGCTGAATACTTATTCCAGAAGGGTTTATTCGACCTAATTGTACCACGTAATCTTTTAAAAAGCGTTCTGAGTGAGTTATTTAAGCTCCACGCCTTTTTTCCTTTGAATCAAAAGTCAAGCAAAATCAAGTAGAGCACTAAGTTCAATTATTTTTTTTTGTGTTTGTAGCAAAAAGTAGTTAGTTTATCGGAATCAAAGTAAATAAGATAATAATGGCCTTTTCTTTGGTGATCGAAGATCGAATTGTAGAAAGAATTAAAACTAAAGTTGAGTATAGCTCTTTTTTTGACCTATATTTATATTCCTGATTACGAATCGAGAAGCCTTTATCACCAAGAGTGAGTTCTTCCTTTCGTGAAATTCGGAAAATAAAACGAATTTTTTCTTGTCTTAGGTATATAATTTGAAATTTAAATATAGATAATAGAGTTTTGTATCTTTCTCTATCTCCCGAAAAACCATTTTAGCTAAAAATTCATGTTGGGTCGGATTCGAACGAATCTTTCGATAATCGGTAAAAAACTCTTTATCTATTTTTAGAAAATTAGAAGATAAGAACAAAAGACAAAGAAATGAAGAAAAATAATAAAGTTTATTATCATACATATCTTTCTCATGTAGGAGATGAATAAGTCCATTTATTTAGTTCTACAGTTCTACATTCTTTGCACTTATTCTTATTATACGTACTCAGTTCGATTTAGATATAGAGATGCTTAGATCTATACTAAGAATTTCAAATTCTTCAAATTCTATTAATAATAAATATTATCTAATTAGAATTCAAATTCTTAATTTAATTATAATTATTACAAGATATCTTTATTTATATAATAATAATAACAGATACAAATAGTAAATCGAGGTACCCCTTCTATGACAAATTTGAACCTTCCGTCTATTTTTGTGCCGTTAGTAGGCCTAGTCTTTCCGGCAATTGCAATGGCTTCTTTATTTCTTCATGTTCAAAAAAACAAGATTGTTTAGATCCGCCGGGACCCAATCTCATCCATTTTTTTTTGAAAACGTGGACTTGTATCATAACACGGATATCTATTTATTGGAATATAGTATAACATGTGATTTCCGCCGAACATAAAGGAAAAAACTCTTATGCCCGCAGAAACATGATATATGGATATATCAATTCTAGCAATTTTCAAATAGATCAGGATCTCTGGATGGCTGAAATGTAGTCGGTGAATCTATATGTATATCGATATGTATAGTGGAATCGTATTAAATAAAGAGTATGTTATTATTTTAGATTTAACCAATTTGATGAATTACTCCTAAAGGTTGACATCAAACTAGTGCTAGTTCACCTCAAACTAGTGCTAGTTGATGAGAGTTACTTCGGAAACAAAAAAGTAAAGTCAAATTTCTCTGGGGTATTATCTCAATTCCAATAAAATGCAATCGAGTAAAGTATGACTTGGCGATCAGACGATATATGGATAGAACTTATAACGGGGTCTCGAAAAATAAGTAATTTCTGCTGGGCCTTTATCCTTTTTTTAGGTTCATTAGGCTTCTTATTAGTTGGAACTTCCAGTTATCTTGGTAGAAATTTGCTATCTTTTTTTCCGCCTCAGCAAATCATTTTTTTTCCACAAGGAATCGTGATGTCTTTCTACGGAATTGCGGGTCTCTTTATCAGCTCTTATTTGTGGTGCACAATTTCCTGGAATGTAGGTAGTGGTTATGATCGATTCGATAGAAAGGAAGGAGTAGTCTGTATTTTTCGTTGGGGATTTCCGGGAAAAAATCGTCGCATATTCCTCCGATTCCTTATAAAAGATATTCAGTCCGTTAGAATAGAAGTTAAAGAGGGTATTTATGCTCGTCGTGTTCTTTATATGGACATCCGAGGCCAGGGGTCCATTCCCTTGACCCGTACTGATGAGAATTTGACTCCACGAGAAATTGAACAAAAGGCTGCTGAATTAG